ATCCCCCCTCTAGTTAATTAATACCAAAACGGATTATTCCGATATATAAAATATAAATTCCAATGGCTTTTGCTACTATGACCTTCCCAACCACGATTTTTTATTCTTTCCGGGTATTTTACCCGGAAAGAATAAATTCTAGCGATAAAAAAAAATAGTGGGTTCCATCGTTTCTATGGTTACTTCGTAAACGGTGAGGTCCTCTCTATACACCGGAGCCTTTTCTTTCATTTAACCAAATGTTATTGTGAACTTGTATAGTTCACACTCCTTAGTTTAGCTCTACCAATCAATAATAGTTCTTTTCACAAAAGGGTTATCTATACAGTGACGGCATTTAATTATGAAAGTTGGCTAGGTAGCTGACCTTGTTAGTCCGTTCTTTCAAGAATAGGAACATAGCCTTTTTGCTTCTTTTCTTATAGTACTCTTTCCTCCGCTTAATAGATAACTATTTGCTACCAATGGGGAATTACTTCTCATCTCAAACTGAGGTGATTGGATTTGCACCAATGGAAACCATAAATTTCATACACAAAAATATAGGTGGATGATGAATCTTTAGCTTTATAGATAGTAAATAACGTTTTTCCATCCTATCTATCTTTATTCCTTGGTACTGGTGATTGGTACTTGAAAAATTGCTGTATTTATTTTGTTTGAACTCATGATCTAAACGAGTCGCACATACACCCGAGTACATGTTCCCCGTCGTTGAGGGCACCCCCTAAGTGCGGGGGATTTCGTGATATTTCGTATTGGCTGTCTTGTGTTTCTAATAAGTTGTTTAATTGTCGGCATATCATACATATATATAATAAAATAGGTTGGTTTAGATCGATCTTAACCTGATTTATTGATGATTATGAATTATTTACATTCAATATCAAATCACGGAAAAATAGAATTATGGAGGGAATCATATATTTAGGCGAAATCCCCAATAGTTTCATTTTCGACCGCTACAAGATCAACAATGCCATGAGCTTGGGCTTCTGTTGCTGACATAAAAACATCTCTCTCCATGTCTTCGGATATAACCCATAAAGGGTTACCTGTTCTTTGTACATAAACCTTTGTGAGGGTTTCGCGAAGTCTGAGTAGTTCTTCCGCTTCCAAGATAAATTCCCCTGCTTGTGCCTCATAAAAAGAACTAGCAGGTTGGTGAATCATAACCCTGATAATATTGATCTAACATCATGCATGAACGGTTCTTCTATCTTGAAGAATTGGATTAAAGTAAGGACTAAAAAAAATAAGAAAAAAAAATAGAATTGAACGACGGACCGTACAGGCACCTTTTGTGCATTGCATACGGCTCTGCAATGGAATTTCCTTTTCCCCCTTCTATTTTATCGAAGAAAAAAAAAAAAGAATCCATCCGATCTAGATTGTTGAATGATCCATTTACCACCTTTCCTTTCATTCATATTGTAATGTAAAAAAAAATACTATGATGGTTCTGTTGCTTTCTATATTTATCTCGTCTGTGATTTAGCAATCCCAAAGTTTCTTTTTTTTTTCGTACTCTTTTCTTCGTAAGAGAAATATCAGAAAAAGGATTCTGGTGTGGAAGAATTTGTGACGCTGAAATGCACTCCCGACATAGAAGATCAAGTCGGAAATAACCTTTTTTCATACTACTATCTCGATAGAAAATATCGTGTTAGAAAAAACAATAATAGTTTGTTCATATCGAACTCGAAGTGCCATGCTATTATTACCTATTATTCATATTCAATATGGCGAAGGCATAGTCTTCTTCTTCTTTTTTTTTAATAAAAACTCATTGGCGCCAAGCATGGGGGAATGCTAGACGTTTGGTAATTTCCCCTCCGACCAGAATGAAGGATCCCATTGAAGCGGCTAATCCCATGCATATTGTATGTACATCGGGCGAAACAAATTGCATAGTATCATAAATAGCGATTCCTGGTATTACCCATCCACCAGGGGAATTTATAAACAAATAAAGATCCTTAGTATCATCTTCTATACTGAGATATACCATGAGACCAACAAGTTGATTTGAGATCTCGCTATCAACTTCTTGGCCTAAAAAAAGTAATCTTTCTCGATAAAGTCGGTTGATTAGGACAAAATTATATCCCTTTTGAACCGTACGTGCATCTTTGGATGCATACGGTTCAAAAAAATTGCGAAAATAAAGAATCAATGTGTCGATTCCAATCCTATCTCTCTTTTTTTTAAGAGATTCCTGCTTTTCTAATGAAGGGGTTTTTTCTTCCATTAAAAAAAGAAAGAGTTTTTACCCCTTCCCTAAAAAAAAAAGAATTTACTGAACTTATTTAATTAACCTCTCATTGATGTATTGTTTCGTCGAGATTTAAATCACGATGTCATTTTCTTGTTCCTGAATGGGCCCTTTGAATTCTTTTAGGTTCATGTTCTACTCCGGGGAAAGATCTATCCGAATTCTAGTTGTACATATAGGACAAATGATCTCAGTACCACTTCTTTTTGCTACGAGTTTTTTTTTTCAATTCGTTTCATGTCTCCAAAAAACTATTCAATGTATTTATTATAATGGTTGACATGGCAGTTTAAGAGTGCTTCTCTAATTAAATAAATAAAATATAAGAATCTTCTATGCATAGCTACAAGCGGTAATTCTACATATATTACTATTACCCATTTGGTATTTTATGAGCAGAGCCTGGATACTCCATTTTTTTAGTCCAAGTTAACCATAAATTCTTCTAATTAAGAATATTACTCCTCAATCTAAATTAATCTAATTTAACTTCACGCTACGCATGATTGATTCTTCAATCAATACAATATTTCTTGGGCGAAACAGAGGATATCTCGATCGGGGGAGAAAATGGGGAAATTCCATATGACCCAATATGTCTGACAAGTCGCACTATACGTCAACCCAAACTGCATCTTCCTCTCCAGGACTCCGAAAAGGTACTTTTGGAACACCAATGGGCATTAAATTAAAGAAAAAATTTAAGTACTATACTTCACTTTAATATGGAAACGTAAGAATGAGTTTATTGTCTTCTTCGAAGGTTTTTAGAGAAAGATAGAATTAAGAAATAAAAATCTTAATGAAGAGATAGATCGTTCGAATAATAAAAAGGATCCATACATTCATTCCCCCCAAATAGGACTAATGCTCCCATTGCGTATTGGTACTTATCGGGTATAGAATAGATCTGCTTCTCTTTGTTCTTACGAACAGAATTCAGCCGTTATTTTCAACGGAATACAATAAAAAGTAACCTTTTCTCATACAGAATTCGCTGAAAAGATTAGGTAAATAATATAAGTCTATTGCAATGCGATAAAGTTACATAGTGTCTATTTTTCTTTGAGAAAGGGGTATTTCCATGGGTTTGCCTTGGTATCGTGTTCATACTGTCGTATTGAATGATCCCGGCCGATTGCTTTCTGTCCATATAATGCATACGGCTCTAGTTTCCGGTTGGGCCGGTTCGATGGCTCTATATGAATTGGCGGTTTTTGATCCCTCTGACCCTGTTCTTGATCCAATGTGGAGACAAGGTATGTTCGTTATACCCTTCATGACTCGTTTAGGAATAACCAATTCATGGGGTGGTTGGAGTATTTCAGGAGGAACTGTAACGAATTCGGGTATTTGGAGCTATGAAGGCGTGGCCGGAGCACATATTGTGTTTTCTGGCTTGTGTTTTTTAGCGGCCATCTGGCATTGGGTGTATTGGGACTTAGAAATATTCTGTGATGAACGTACAGGAAAACCTTCTTTGGATTTGCCAAAAATCTTTGGAATTCATTTATTTCTCTCAGGAGTGGCTTGCTTTGGCTTTGGCGCATTTCATGTAACAGGCTTATATGGTCCTGGAATATGGGTGTCTGATCCTTATGGACTAACTGGAAAAGTACAATCTGTAAGTCCAGCGTGGGGCGCGGAAGGTTTTGATCCTTTTGTTCCCGGCGGAATCGCCTCTCATCATATTGCAGCAGGTACACTGGGCATATTGGCAGGCCTATTCCATCTTAGTGTCCGTCCGCCTCAACGTCTCTACAAAGGATTACGTATGGGCAATATTGAAACTGTACTTTCTAGTAGTATCGCTGCTGTTTTTTTTGCAGCTTTTGTTGTTGCTGGAACTATGTGGTATGGTTCAGCAACAACCCCAATCGAGTTATTTGGTCCCACTCGTTATCAGTGGGATCAGGGATACTTCCAGCAAGAGATATATCGAAGAGTTGGTGCCGGACTAGCTGAAAATCTAAGTTTATCGGAAGCTTGGTCTAAAATTCCTGAAAAATTAGCTTTTTATGATTACATTGGTAATAATCCGGCAAAAGGGGGATTATTCAGAGCGGGCTCAATGGATAGCGGGGATGGAATAGCTGTTGGATGGTTAGGACATCCCGTCTTTAGAGATAAAGAAGGGCGCGAGCTTTTTGTACGTCGTATGCCTACTTTTTTTGAAACATTCCCGGTAGTTTTAGTAGATGGAGATGGAATTGTTCGGGCAGATGTTCCTTTTCGAAGGGCAGAATCAAAGTATAGTGTCGAACAAGTAGGTGTAACTGTTGAGTTCTATGGTGGCGAACTCAATGGAGTCAATTATAGCGATCCTGCTACTGTGAAAAAATATGCTAGGCGCGCACAATTAGGCGAAATTTTTGAATTAGACCGGGCTACTTTAAAATCTGATGGTGTTTTTCGTAGTAGTCCAAGGGGTTGGTTCACTTTTGGGCATGCTTCGTTTGCTTTGCTTTTCTTTTTTGGACATATTTGGCATGGCGCTAGAACCTTGTTTAGAGATGTTTTTGCTGGTATTGATCCAGATTTGGATGCTCAAGTGGAATTTGGGGCATTCCAAAAACTTGGAGATCCAACTACAAAGAGACAAGTAGTTTGATACAAGACTGCTCTGGTATCTTTATCCTCTATCTCTATTTTTTTCTCGGGTACCCGAGAAAAAAATAGAGACTTGAATCAACTTCTTTTCGTTGATTCTTTCCCTTCTTTTTTT